GAAAGTACTGATCGACTTAAGTGGTTTTTAAATGAAAGGACCTGGCGTCCTATGGATCAAGAAATGGCATTGATAGAGCCGAATCTCGATGCGGATCCTTTTGACCCCGAATTTGTTGAATCACAAATAAATTATTTTGAAAAATTTTTTCCAGAGTTATCTGAATTTAAGATAGCTTTAATATTTATAAAAGATTTTTTAGACATAAATGAAGTAGTATATCAAGAAATGAAATTCCGGATATGCAACAGATTTCGGTCAAAATTTACCCTTATCCACTCCGGCTCAGAGGAAGTGACGTCGATCAGCTCTTTGTTTATTCGACAAATCATTGAGCAAGAAATGCTCTCCTACTCCGCCAAGATGATTAGAAAAAAGGTTCTCTACTACATCAACTGCCTAGATGGTGAAGTTCCAACACCTTACCTTAAACAAATGAAACGTGAAATACTGACATCTCTTGACGACGTAAGATCCGTCCTTTGGAATCAACTGTATGGCCAATGTTTTAAGTTCAGCATAAATATGAAAAGGTTTTCTCTCTCTTCACTTTTGAAAAAATTTCTGCGTAAAAAATCAATTCTCGAAAAGGATGTATTTGATCAAATTCATAAGATATTCGAAAAAGAAAAAGAAGCACGTGTACATCTTCTTGAAGAAGAAACCGTTCAACAAATTGAACGAGAACTTGACATAAAAAAACAGGGCCTACATGACTTAATCTACTTCTTCACACAAGACAAGACCAGCAAAAAAGTTGATAACATCTTTTCTGGAATGATTCAGCAATCCTTTAATGAGGATGAAACTCAAAATAAGAATATGAAAAATCAGAATTCTTATGTTGAATCTGAAACAGATACAGATCCAGAGTCTTCTGATTATGAAGATTTGATGGACGTGGAATTCAATAATGATTGATAATGAGTTTTTGAAAAATAAATCTGTTGATCATCAAAATAAAATATGTACAAGATAAATAAAAGGACAAAATTAAATAAAGCCCGACAAATACTTTACTGGCAGGGGGAAGCCATTGCTCAAGAGAAAGAGAAAAATACTTTACTGGCAGGGGGAAGCCATTGCTCAAGATAATGATAAAAATACTTTTCATGCAGATAAAAAGACTTTTCATGCAGATAAAAATACTTTTCATGCAGATACGGAGCTGGATACCCCGGAAACGAATCCGGGGTTACGTTATTTTAGCAAGACGTAGAAGACGTATGCGAATTAGAGTGTACGTTATTTTACTCATACATATTTTTTCAATTCGGAAGCTAAACGAGGGCATCCGAAAATAAAATATTGTATAAAACGAAAATAAAATATTGTATAAAACGAAAATAAAATATTGTATAAAACGAAAACAAAATAAAAAAAAAAAAAACAGGAGATCTCATGAATATTCTTCAGAGTATCACAAATTTCATAAACCGGACACGAATCCGAATCCGGTGGTGTTGCCGTATTTTAGCAAAACAAATGGGACGTATTTCATTTCATATTGGAATTATTATAGTCGACCAAAGCCAAAGGGAAAGGGAAAGGGCAGATGCCCCGATTTTTAGAATCCCGGAGGTGATATCCTTCTTGAAGAAAGGACATCGCCGTATTAAATTTCACTCACAAAGGGCACACATATTAACTATTCACTTCATAGGGTTCGAGATACTGAATTTGACGGTTCAAAAGGAAACGTCGAACCGCATTTTGGGGCTGCCGTTAAATCCAGTAAACCTATGTATTCTTATAGCAATAAATGTCTTAGAGATCTTGCGTTTAATCGCCGAAATACTACGTCTTTGTGCAATAAGACTCTTTCGTCATAGAAGCCCGCTGTTCGTTGTAATCATTATAATCAGACCGTTAATTCCAATAGAAAACCAATTAACTGAAATTGCGGATTATATACACGATGCAGGATATTGGGTCCTCTTCCGCGTGGCGGTGTTCGAATTCGATTTGCTGAGCCTGGATCTGGAAAGGGTCGAGGGGGAGAACGATGTTTTGATATTACGTATTTGGGGGAAAAACCGTCGGTTTAGACATATAAATTTGGCACCTTTTTTCGATAGATTGGAGGGGCTCATAAGAGTATTCGCAAGATTGGTTCACTGCATAATTTACGTGCTTGTAAAAATAGAGTATACAGTATGGATGCTTTTCTCCGTGCTTGTGAAATGGATTTCCGCGCTTGTGGAATGGATTATAGAGCGTCTAATTATCTTTTTCGCCACATGGCTGATGTCAATAATAATGCTGACACTCATTTTTACACTCGTGATTATCATATATTATTTTTATATAAAAGGGCGATATGTAATTATTCCGCTAATAAAAACTTTTATAGTGACAAAAATCATTCTGCTAATAAAAATAATAAAAACTTTCCGAAAGATGTAAAATTAGACTTAAGACAAGGCGAGGAGCGCCTTTTTCTTGAAAAATTTCCTTATGAGGAATTCCATAAAGATACAGATACAGATATTGGGGCTACAACAGATATTGGGGCTACAACAGATGAAAATAAAGAAGGGGATAAACAGGAAGAACTGGGGGATCCCATGGAAGAGGAAGATCTTTTTGGGGAATTTGAATTTGAATTTGAGGAAGAGGAAGAGATTGTTTTTGAGGAAGAGCCGTATAAAGACCGCCTTGCTTTTTATCAAAAAGAGACAGGATTAACCGAGGCTATTCAAACAGGCACAGGCCAACTAAATGGCATTCCCGTAGCAATTGGGGTTATGGATTTTCGGTTTATTGGAGGCAGTATGGGAGCCGTAGTAGGCGAAAAAATCACTCGTTTGATCGAGTCTGCTACTAATCAATTCCTGCCTCTTATTATAGTGTGTGCTTCCGGAGGAGCACGCATGCAAGAAGGAGGTGTGAGCTTAATGCAAATGGCTAAAATATCTTGTGCTTTATATGATTATCAAATAAATAAAAAGTTATTTTATATATCAATCCTTGCATCTCCGACGACTGGTGGAGTGACAGCTAGTTTTGGTACGTTGGGGGATATCATTATTGCGGAACCCGACGCCTACATTGCATTTGCAGGTAAAAGGGTGATTGAGCAAACATTGAATATAATAGTACCGGAAGGTTCACAAGAGGCCGAACCTTTATTTGAGAAAGGCATATTCGATCCAATCATACCGCGGAATTTTTTAAAACACGTGATAACCGAGTTATTTCAGTTCCACGGGTTTTTTCCTTTGAATCAGAAATAATAATAAATCAAGTATTTATTTATCGGAATGAAAGTCAAAATGCAGGTCTTTTTTGTTTTGGTGACATAGACATAAGATTAAATTCTAGAAAGAATCATGTATATAATTTTTTTTATCAATACTCCAACAGATAAAAAGATTAATATACATGATTACTAAATTATATATAGTCACTTAGATCAACTTAGTATAATTATATAATAATTTTGATGATTATAAGATATCTAAGTGACTATATATAAGATAACAATAACAGATAAAAAGATTAATATAACAATAAATAACAGGTACAAATAGAAAATCGAGGTGCCCATTCTATGACAATTCTCAACAACTTACCCTCCATTTTTGTGCCTTTAGTGGGCTTAGTATTTCCGGCAATTGCAATGGCTTCTTTATCTCTTCATGTTCAAAAAAACAATATTTTTTAGATCCGATGAGGACAAATTTCATCTATTTTTTTTTTAAGATATCTATTTAATATAATATGGTATACCATAATCTATAATATGGTATACCATGCGACTTCCTTCAAAGATAAATGAAAGGGTTCTTATGCAGGCGTAAATATGATATATGGGTAAATGAGCTATTTTCAAATTGGATCGGATGTCTGAAATAAACCAAAACCAATGTATATATATATGTATAGGGGATTATATGAAAATGAAAGGGCTCCTTTTTTTTAGACCTAACGAATTCCTCCTAAAAATCCACATCCGAATAATGCGAGTTGATGAAAGTTACTTCGGAAGCAAAAATAGAAGCAAAAAAAAGTAACGTGAAATTCCTTTGGGCTAGTCTCCTACTTCCAATAAAATTCAACTGGATCTAGTATGAGTTGGCGATCAAAACGCATATGGATAGAACTTATAGCGGGGTCTCGAAAAACAAGTAATTTATGCTGGGCCTTTATACTTTTTTTAGGTTCATTGGGATTTTTATTGGTTGGAATTTCCAGTTATCTTGGCATAAATTTGATATCTTTATTTTTGTCTCAGCAAATAATTTTTTTTCCACAAGGGCTTGTGATGTCTTTCTATGGGATCGCCGGTCTCTTTTTTAGCTCTTATTTGTGGTGCACCATTTCGTGGAATGTGGGTAGTGGTTATGATCTTTTCGATATAAAAGAAAGAATAGTGTGTATTTTTCGTTGGGGATTTCCTGGAAAAAATCGTCGCATCTTACTACGATTCCTTATGAAAGATATTCAGTCTATCAGAATAGAAGTTAAAGAGGGTATTTATGCTCGGCATGCCCTTTATATGGAAATCAGAGGCCAGGGGGCCATTCCTTTGACTCGTACTGATGAGAATTTAACTCCACGAGAAATTGAGCAAAAAGCAGCCAAATTGGCCTATTTCTTGCGTGTACCAATTGAAGGATTTTGAAATGGCCTGAAGGCTGAACATTTTCTTAGCAGGAGGGAAAAAATTCCGAGAGTCCTTTCCTTTTTTTTATATAGCATAACTTAATTGAAATTCCTTCACAATACTGATGAACCAAAGAGGATGTATATTATATATACAGAACAATTCAAAAAGGAAACTTTTTTTGTCCGAAAATTTTTTTATGCACATGTAAATTCAGTAACAAAACAAGTAACAAATAGAAATAATATAGACTCATCTCATAGATCAAAACAAAGCATTTCGGAATAAGATATAGAATAAAAAATTTTTATTTTATTTTTTATTAAAATTGATACGTTAGATACGGATAGATCATATCTTGTAAAAAGTCTCTCCTTTCTTTTGTCAATCGACGTTTCTTTTTACCTTTTTTTGTGCTCCTTAATAAGCAAAGGATTGGACCCCTTAGAATGATAACTTTTCTGTCTTATTTTTCTTTTTACACTCATTTTTTATCATTACAATATCCTATTCTTCAGAAATTTTCTTCATAAATTGATCTCAATTATTCCTGTGTACTATTGTACTATGGGCAGTCGGCCATTTTTTTTTTCGAAATATTAAATTGGATTCTTTTATCTCGAAATCACAATTTGAAGTGGCTCTTTCGGGCATTCATTGAAAAGAGGGAATTGCTTCGAATTTGAGCAATTGAGATATCTGGAAATAATATTTTTTTTTCTTCATTCATGTACTCTTTCTTATTCTTAGCCTATTTCTGTATTCTTTCTAAATTCAAGGACTAACCGCTGACTCACAAATAAAAAAACAGGGAATAGATTCACAAGCTCGAAGCTTGTAATAAAACTTATGCTTGATATAAATATTAGATTGTATAAAGTCGACGAATGAGGCGGGTTCATTAAAAATTCACAGACGAAAAAATGAAAAAAAAAAAAGCACTCATTCCACTTCTATATCTTACATTTATAATTTTTTTGACCTGGGGGATCTCTTTTTCATTTAATAAAATTATGGAATCTTGGGTTATTAATTGGTTGAATACTAGTAAATTCGAAACTTTTTTAAATGATATTCAGGAAAAGAATATTCTAGCAAAATTTCTCGAATTAGAGGAACTCCTCCTATTGGAGGAAATGATAAAGGAATGTCCGGAAACGCATCCACAAAAGTTTCGTATCGGAATCCACAAAGAAACGATCCAATTGATCAAGATAAACAATGAGGATCGTATCCATACGATTTTTCATTTCTCGACAAATATAATTTGTTTTGTTATTCTAAGTGTTTATTCTATTCTAGGTAATGAAGAACTTATTATTCTTAATTCTTGGGTTCAGGAATTCCTATATAACTTAAGCGATACAATAAAAGCTTTTTCTCTTCTTTTCTTAACCGAGTTATTTCTAGGATTCCATTCAACCCACGGTTGGAAACTAATGATTGACGCTGTCTACAAAGATTTTGGATTTGCTCATAACGATCAAATTATATGTGTTCTTGCTTCCATTTTTCCAGTCATTATTGATACAATTTTAAAATATTGGATCTTTCGTTATTTAAATAATGTATCTCCGTCACTTGTAATGATTTATCATTCAATGAAGCGCTGAAAAATGATCTACCGATCCAATTAGAATGTTTGTTATTTTGTACATAAGGAAAACATTCAAAATCTTACTTTTTTATACACTTTATTTTTTCTATACATCCAAGAGATTCGGATTTTTACTAAAATTCGGATTTTTACTAAATTACTAAAACGGGTCTTCCTATGTTTTAGTAAAAAATTTTCAGTAAATAGCAGCATCGTGGATAGGGAACTATACTAGCAACCCACCCAATTTTATTGTTTTATTGTAGAAATTTTCGGGATCAACGATTGTATTATGTACACTAGAAAGGCTTTTTCTTGGATAAAGGAAGAGGTTACTCGCTACATTTCCGTATCGCTCATGATATATATAATAACTCGGGCATACATTTCAAATGCATATCCCATTTTTGCACAGCAGGGTTATGAAAATCCACGCGAAGCAACTGGACGTATTGTATGTGCCAATTGTCATTTAGCTAATAAGCCTGTGGATATTGAGGTTCCACAAGCGGTACTTCCTGATACTGTATTTGAAGCAGTTGTTCGAATTCCTTATGATATGCAACTGAAACAAGTTCTTGCTAATGGTAAAAAGGGAGCGTTGAATGTAGGGGCTGTTCTTATTTTACCCGATGGGTTTGAATTAGCCCCTCCCGGCCGTATTTCGCCAGAGATGAAAGAAAAAATGGGTAATCTGTCTTTTCAGCGTTATCGCCCCACTAAAAAAAATATTCTTGTGGTAGGCCCTGTTCCTGGCCAGAAATATAGTGAAATCACCTTTCCTATTCTTTCTCCGAACCCCGCTACTAAGAAAGATGTTTACTTCTTAAAATATCCTATATACGTAGGCGGAAACAGGGGAAGAGGTCAGATTTATCCCGACGGGAGCAAGAGTAACAATACGGTTTATAATGCTACAGCAGCGGGTATAGTGAGCAAAATAATACGAAAAGAAAAAGGAGGGTACGAAATAACCATAACAGATACGTCAGAGGGACGCCAAGTAATTGATATTATACCTCCAGGACCAGAACTTCTTGTTTCAGAAGGTGAATCCATCAAACTTGATCAACCATTAACGAGTAATCCTAATGTGGGTGGATTTGGTCAGGGGGATGCGGAAATAGTACTTCAAGACCCATTACGTGTCCAAGGACTTTTGTTCTTCTTGGTATCTGTTATTTTGGCACAAATCTTTTTAGTTCTTAAAAAGAAACAGTTTGAGAAGGTTCAATTGTCCGAAATGAATTTATAGATCTGCGGATTTATCAACATCAAGTTCTTAAAAAGAAGA